AGATAATCCCATAATTTTTTATTTATAGATTCAGTTATTTCAGCTATTCACTCGATCTTCTATCCCCGTCTCATATTCATATTAATAGAAGAGGTTTTTGTCGTTATATAATATAAATAGAATATGTAAATATAATAATAGAATATGTAAATATGTAATATGAATATGGGATCATATGGAAACAATAGGAAATAGATATGAATAGAGCAAGAAAAAAGGGGAATAGTGGATAAAATATTATCCAAAGCTAGATTTAGATATAGGTCACCCCTTCTTTCTTTTTTTTTTCATTACATTAATTTTATTTCGTTTGATTAACGCGAAGTTCTTTAAATACCTCTGCCTTCTTTGAAATATCATGAACTGTTCCTGTAGGTTGAGCGCCTTTTTCAAGGAAATATAGAATAGCGGGAACATTTAAATAAGTTTGATTCTTTATCGGATCGTAAAAACCCACTTTCCGAAGATCTCTTCCTTCTCTTCGGGATCGAACATCAATTGCAACGATTCGATAGATGGCTCATTGGGATAGATGTAGATGAACAATGCCCCCCCTAGAAACGTATAGGAGGTTTTCCCCTCGTACGGCTCGAGAAAGAATGATTCGAATTTATGTATTGTATTGGCAAACAGATTCATAAAATCATCAAATCAATTAGACTATTATGATTTGAGTCGTTTTTTTGTTCTGTTCTTCCTTCGCGAAAAATAAAAAAAGAAAACCATTCGTACTCATAACTCAAGTTGGATAATTCTCAAAAAGCTCAAAGGAAAATCCTTAGGCACTTCATTTTTTGAGCTGTCTCTAACCCCTTTTGTTTGTCTCGTTTAGAATCCATTTTTATTCTTCATTCTAATCCAGTTGTTAAGACAATTAAAATGGTGTTTCCTTGTTCCGGGATCCTTTATCTTTGCTTTGAATCATTGGGTTTAGACATTACTTCGGTGATCTTTAATCGTTTCAAAATGGCAGCAACATACCTTTTGTGATTTCTTTCTATCGAAGAATCATACGAATAATTGATTCCCGCGTGATACACTTTTGATCGAAATGGTTTTACCAATTCCAACAAATTTTCCTTTTGAATTTGAAACTTGTTCGGATTGGATCCTTTCGGTTTCTATATCGAAGATATACTTACGAAGTTGTTCCAACTTATTGATTGGCACTAACCATAGATCCTTGCCCCTGAGAAATGAATCAATACTTACTTTCTGCTCGAGCTCCATCATGTACTATTTACAACCCCCCAAAATCGGGATTCTAGTGGAACAGAACAAACTATGTCGAGCCAAGAGCACCTTCATTCCTATATAAAATGGTGGATGTAAGAATCCACAGCCGATTATGTCCTTCAAGTCGCACGTTGCTTTCTACCACATCGTTTCAAACGAAGCTTTACCATAACATTCCTCTAATTTGAAATTAGAAACCAGTATGAATTTATTCAATATGGAATCATGAATAGTCATTGGCTCAATCGGTACATAGTACATAGTAATCTATACTTTTAATTTTTCTATTCTATATAGATGGGTAGGTATAGGTTTGTATTTACCTGGAGAAATTTCAGCAAGAATTCAATTTAACCCCATATCATATTTTATCTTATCGTATGATATGAATAAAACCATTTTTTTTTAAAGAACACAAATAAATTAGTTTTTTTAATATTCATCGTCAACAGATTGTTCAAGACGATCACTCATGAAAGATCCAATTCTTTTTTGTTTGAACAACTAAATTAATATTAATTAAAAACGAAATTCGAAATTAAAGAAGGGTCCTTAATTAGATTTCGATTTCCAATACGGGACAGAATGAATATAAGTCATTAATCAAATAAGCTAGTCCAACGATCCGGAAAGGCCGGAAAAGAAATGATTCGATAGAATAGATTCACTAATTTCACACCTCTTTAAGTACCAAAGAATTCAATTCATAAGAATCATTACAAACGTTTAATTAAACATAAATTCCTACTTTGACAGACATCATTATTTAAATAAGAATAAGGTTTTCCAGTAAAGACAGAAATTTATCTCTAAATTAATCAACAAATCGTCACAATCATAACGAGTAGCTAAAAATTGGAGTATATATCTCATTAATTAATGAAATGAGACACGAATTTTATCATCATAAGAGAAAGAAATCCATGTTTTGTTTCCAATAAAATCATCAATGATTTAAACTAGATAGAAAAATCGAGAACCAAATCCAATTTCTTTTTTTTCGTGGGGTGAATAGAAATGAAATTGAAATAGAGAAGTAGAGAAGTAGAGAAGGCTCATGTAAGAAAAAGAGTTAGGATTTAGGCCGTTATTCTTTCATCTGATTGAGAAAATAAGAACCGGAAGAATATGAGCTTTCTGTATCCATCAGATCGACCGAACAATTGTCACTGGAAGTAGTCGCGGATATTTTTCTTTTTTAAGGGATCACAGATCTTTTTCGACAAAACTGAAATGACGTTGTCTTGTCACTGAAAGAGAACAATACGGATAGACATGGTTTTTTTCTACGTGTTTTGTTTTACTTCAGGTTCAGTAATCTTTCCATAAATTCTCTACCATCAAAATTGAAGTAAAATGACTGGAATGTATAAATCCCCCCCCACCTCAATCGCTACATTGATTTACAATTATTCATTGGAGTAGAGAAAGACGCAAAATACAAACAAATTAGGTCCAAAGAAAATACATCTGTTACATATTGAACTTGATTCTTTGTTAATGAGATTCGGACAGACATTTTAAATGGATACCTTCCATTGCTGATTAACTCTTATCTACTCAAAAATTTTCTGTAAATCCTGAATCATAAATGAAAAAAGGGGATCCTCTTATGGGATGCTAGATTATCTTGTCTAGGTACAAAGCAAAACGGGTCCAGATCAAGTAGTTTTTCCTATTTTTTTTACCCAACCCAGTCTTAGTACTAATTTAATCCCAGTGCTGGAATTAAATTAGTACTAAGAGCTCCCCCCTGTTTATAATTCAGGATCTACAGAGAATTAGTAATTGGGCAACTCTATGTTACTTTAGTTACTTTAGGGTAGGGAATATAGAGGCCATTCTTTCATATTTCGACTCAGAATGCATCATTGAAAATTCAAATAGATATGGGACGTAAAGTTTCTCTAAGTACCTAACTTCAATATGAGCGATACGGGCATATACTGAACTGAAGCACCCATTCGATTTTTTTGAATTTCACTATTGTGATCTATGTTCTGTGATCTATGTTCCCATCCTCCCTCCTACCTGGATCACAAAAAAATTCAGTTAAATCCACGCGTCATTTAAACTCGATTCAGTTTGTGAGAAAGAAAAGATATAATTCAGAGAAAAATCATTAGAAATCAGAAATAAGGATCACATCACATTGTATCCAACATTACACTCTTTAGCAGAAGATTGTTAAAGAGAACAATCTTTATTCTGATCGAATCGGTCCGCTCTGGGGCGGAAGGATTCGAACCGCCGAATAGCGGGACCAAAACCCGTTGCCTTACCGCTTGGCCACGCCCCATTTCGATTTCTATTCGACACTAATAAAGACTAATATCGGTCTTGGTTGTTCGTCAATTCTAGTCTAAATATCTATGGAATCTATTAGATTGTTGTTAGGATTTGCCACGTGTAGATGTAGAATTAAACTGAATTTATTGATCATTATATATAATTCAATTAAGATATTGTATGAAAGTATGATTCCTTCTATTCTCATTTAAGAATGGAAGGAGTTTTGATTGGGCGAGTTCAAAGAAAAAGAAGAATTTTTTCTTACTTTCTTCATTTTTCTCCTTATATCAATAACTCAATCAAAATGCAATTATTTCCAAGAACGAAATGTTTGTTATGCTTAATATCTTTAGTTTGATCTGTATCTGTCTTAATTCTGCCTTTCATTCGAGTAGTTTTTTCTTTGCCAAATTGCCCGAGGCTTACGCTATTTTCAATCCAATCGTAGATGTTATGCCAGTCATACCTGTGCTCTTTTTTCTCTTAGCCCTTGTTTGGCAAGCTGCTGTAAGTTTTCGATGAGATCTCTTTAATACTATCCTACAAACATTCATGATTTTTTCGATAAAAAAGATTTTAACAATTGATCAGATAAGTCTTACATTATCATTATGGACCCTTGATTTAAACATTGAAATTCTTGGATAGCCGCGATAAATCTAGATTACCTTATTTCCTCATTCTGACCTTCTATTTCCAGTGAATAAGGACCCTATCTATAAGGGTCCCCCACAATATCTAATTGTAATTGTTTGTGGGTATGAAAGATATTTTTGGTAATGAAAGAATCTTATTACAAATGAATTTCTGCAAATTCCTTTCTTTTCTAGAAACCACTTTATTTCTTGGTGTCAAAATAGGATATGTGGTATAAAAATTGATAATCTATTCCCTTTTCCCCAAAAAATGATCTTGGAGATTGTGTAATGCTTACTCTCAAACTCTTCGTTTACACGGTAGTGATATTCTTTGTTTCTCTCTTCATCTTCGGATTCCTATCTAATGATCCAGGACGTAATCCTGGACGTGAGGAATAAAAAAAATAAGGGGTTTCTCATTTTCCTTACTTAATTTCTTATTTCTTTTTTTTTTCTGAATTTTCTTATGATTTTATCTATTCCACACATTTAACTATGATAAAAGATAAAAGAGGCTCGAGATTTTTTTCGAATTCGAAAGAAAAATCTCAAGTCATCAGAGGAAACGGAAAGAGAGGGATTCGAACCCTCGGTACAAAAACTCGTACAACGGATTAGCAATCCGCCGCTTTAGTCCACTCAGCCATCTCTCCCAATTGAAAAAGGAGAATTACTATGTTACGCATGAAGTAAAGATTAATAAAGTCTTTCTTTATTCTATAGATATATAGAATCTATATCTACAAATTATATCAACAATTCCATTATTTAAATCGAATGGCTCGAAAGGGATATTTCCAATAGAAAGAAAAAAAAAAGAGTAAAAAAAAGTAA